CTCCCAGATATTTCAATTCCAGCGAATGATGACGCTATAGCTTCAATCCGATTAATTCTTAACAAACTAGTATTTGCGATTTGTGAGGGTCGTTCTAGCTATATAAGAAACCTTTGATTCCTTTGATTAATAATAAGAAAAATTGCTTTTTGAACTCCATAGATTTCTGGAGTCGCTTATTATCCCCTAATCTCAAAAAGAGATAAAAAAATGGGCGATTATGTGATTAGTTGGTATACAAAATATAATATAGAATTCGGTTGAATCAAAATAATTTCTTTTATTAAAGTTCTATTTCTTTCAGAGGGCAATATGAATGTTCTATCATCTTCCATCACCACACTAAAAGTCTTATACGATATATCCGGTGTGGAAGTAGGCCAACATCTCTATTGGCAAATAGGGGGGTTACAAGTCCATGCCCAAGTACTTATTACTTCTTGGGTTGTAATTGCTATCTTATTAGGTTCTGCCACTCTAGCTGTTCGGAATCCACAAACCATTCCGACTGATGGTCAGAATTTCTTCGAATATGTTCTTGAATTCATTCGCGACGTGAGCAAAACTCAGATTGGAGAAGAATACGTTACTTGGGTTCCCTTTATTGGAACGCTCTTTCTATTTATCTTTGTTTCTAATTGGTCAGGGGCTCTTTTACCTTGGAAAATCATAGAGTTACCTCATGGGGAGTTAGCCGCACCCACAAACGATATAAATACTACGGTTGCTTTAGCTTTACTCACGTCATTGGCATATTTTTATGCGGGTCTTAGTAAAAAAGGATTAGGTTATTTCGGTAAATACATTCAACCAACCCCAATCCTTTTACCCATTAACATCTTAGAAGATTTCACAAAACCTTTATCACTTAGTTTTAGACTTTTCGGGAATATATTAGCTGATGAATTAGTAGTTGTTGTTCTTGTTTCTTTAGTACCTTTAGTAGTTCCTATACCGGTTATGTTTCTTGGATTATTTACAAGTGGTATTCAAGCTCTTATTTTTGCAACTTTAGCTGCGGCTTATATAGGAGAATCTATGGAGGGTCATCATTGACTAGTTTTGAACTATGTTTTTGCTTAGCTTAGCCCAACTCAATGTATGCCTGTCTCAAGATACTATACTTAAGAAAAATAAACATCCATGGTATATTACGAGCTAGAATCTAGAGTAATAGCAAAAAAGATTATGATATGAGCGAATTGTTGGAAAAATGGGAAAAATATCTTTTTCCCATTTTTCTGGTTTGGCCCTTTTTATCTTTTATACCATACCTTCCGCAATTAATATTCTAGATTGTTCAACCAATTTCAATAGTAAATATAAATATTAATGATATTAAAGAATTCGTCCATTTAGATTTTCGATGTTGTATCCCATGTGCTGAGAACTAAAAGGAATAAAAGGGTTTACAAAAACGTAGAGTCCTAAAAAGTTTTAGTTAGGAGAGGGGGTCAATTAGATATATGGAATCTAATGGCTATAAGCGAACTTTTGTGGATGTTTCAAATAAAATTTATAGAATCCGATTGAATCTAAGATACGAATCATTGGTTTACATTATGTAAGAAAGGCATGTATATGTGATAATTGACTAGTTATATATGAACTCGAGATATATATAATTTGCCCTACTCCGGACCTGGCTTTAAAATAGAAGTCTTTTCCTTTCGTCTGGTCTATGGCTGTGAATTGAATGAATCTTAGCGATGGAATAGTTAAGTCCTAATTCTTGATTGTATCATTAACCATTTTTTTTTATTTTTTGCGAGGAACTTATCATGAATCCATTGATTTCTGCCGCTTCCGTTATTGCTGCTGGATTGGCCGTAGGGCTTGCTTCTATTGGACCTGGAGTTGGTCAAGGTACTGCTGCGGGTCAAGCTGTAGAAGGTATTGCGAGACAGCCCGAGGCGGAGGGAAAAATACGAGGTACTTTATTACTTAGTCTAGCTTTTATGGAAGCTTTAACAATTTATGGGCTGGTTGTAGCATTAGCGCTTTTATTTGCGAATCCTTTTGTTTAGTTTAACCTATAAAAATACTTAAAGTATTTTTTGCCTTGGGCTTGCCACTTGCCTTTTAAAATTATAGCAAGATTTCACTCCTACAATTATAAGTATCATTCTTAATTGGGAATTTCAATTGCAAAAAAAAAGAGGGCGGGACGTGATACAAAAAGAACTCTGTTCTATTTTTTTAGTCTATCTATAAGGGGAGATCATATGAAAAATGTAACTGATTCTTTCCTTTCCTTGGGTCACTGGCCATCCGCCGGGAGTTTAAGATTTAATACCGATATTTTAGCAACAAATCTAATAAATCTAAGTGTAGTGCTCGGTGTATTGATCTTTTTTGGAAAGGGAGTGTGTGCGAGTTGTTTATTTCAAAAATAGGCTGGATCCAACCAGATGCACTTTGTTCGTTTTTGTTCGTTATAACTAAGAAAGAAAGGTGCATAATCCCGCGAATTACTTCTGAATAAATTAATAAATTATAT